CATTATAATTAAAAATTATAATTGTATTTATATCCTTATTATCTTTTTTCTTTTCAGTCAGTCAGTGAATGATAAATCACTATAAGTGATGGGGATACACGATTTAAATAGTGGAAAATCCAATATTTAAAACTTGTATTTAGAATGACTGGCAAAGTGGAAACAAGAACCGATATAATTAGATCATTATGAGCAAATCCAAAATCTTTGTAGATAGAGCTAATCATTAGTTCCCAACCGCGGGACGAATGAACCCCAGTAAAAAAATCTATTAATAACAGCATAGAAAAAGCTTTTATTGTGTCACTTAAGTTATATAGGAATTCTTGAACCCAAGAATTAATAAGAATAAGTTCTTTATTCGCCAGAATAGAATAACTACTTAGAATAAAGAAACATATTATATTTGTCGAGAATTGCAAAATCATATGGATACAATCCTCATTGTACATCTTGATAAATTGAATCGTTTCGTTGTGGATTCCGACACGAAGTTTTTGTAGATGCGTTTCCGGGTATTCCTTTACCATTTCGTCCAACAAGCGCAGCTCTTCTAATTCGATGAATTTTTCTACAAAACTCTTGTCTTGAATATCATTCAAAAAAGTTTCCAATTGCTTAGTATTCCACCAATTAGTAACCCAGGATTCCAGACTTTTTTGACATAATAACGCGATCCACCAAGGTAAAAAGACTATAGAGACAAGATATAGAAAAGTAATAAATGTTTTCTTTTTTTCAAAATTTTTCATCTATAATAATAATTTGTTTATAAACTCGTCGCATTCGTCGACTCTATGCGATCTAGATCTAGTAGTTCTATCAAACATGAAGTCTATTACAAGTAGCCAATCCATGCATTTAGTCTCTTTTTTTATTAGGTCTTGAATCTTGAAAGAATACAGAACTAGAAAAAGAGTACACTTCTAATTCGAATGAATAAAATGCGTGTTTTCAGATATTACAATCGGTCACAAAAAAATGCCTTTCCTTCGATGACTACGCGTCAGAGCCACATCAATTAAAAATTAATGCATTTTTTTTATTTCACGACGAAAGAATTTACTTTCTACCAAACTTTAAAATATTGCGAAAAATTTCATGAGTTAAGCATAGTACAAAAAAAGAATTGAGGATTTGAATGTGAAAAAGTAAAAAAAAGAGTCAAAACAAGATAAAATTTAAAAAATTTTAGTCTCGTTATAATTAGAAAAAATCCAAGTGCTTGATTATTAAAGCGAACAAAAAAAGATTGCTAAAAAATAAATAATGGAAAAATTTGATATGATTTCGTGTATTGTATCTAACCTATTAATTCCCAATACAGGGTAAAAAAAAGAATCCATTTATATATATGGGATGAGCCCATCAATTCTTTTTTTTTTTTTTTACTAAATTTAGTTTATTACCATCCAAAGACCCCTTCGTTGTATTTGCGTTGTATTTGTAGACAAAAAAGTTTACCTTTTTGGTTGTTCTTTATACGTCTGCTTTGACTCGAGTGGGCGTTCTGATAAAATTTCCATTAAGTTAGGTATGCCGGCGAAAAAGTTTGAAAAAGAGTATTGTAGATTTTTTTTTACTCCGAGTTAAGAAAGACAGAAAGTATTTATCATTTCAAAATACTTCAATTGGTACACGCAAGAAATAGGCCAATTCAGCAGCTTTTTGTTCAATTTCTCGTGGAGTCAAATTTTCATCCGTACGGGTCAAAGGAATGGCCCCCTGGCCTCTTATTTCCAGATAAAGGACACGACGAGTATAAATGCCTTCTTTAAATTCTATTCTAATAGCCTGAATATCTTTTATAAGAAATCGGAGGCAGATGCGACGGTTTTTTCCAGGAAATCCCCAACGAAAAATACATACTATTCCTTCTTTTTTATCGAAAAAATCATAACCGCTACCTACATTCAACGAAATTGTACACCACAAATAGGAGCTAATAAAGAGGCCTGCGATTCCATAGAAAGACATCACGATCCCTTGTGGAAAAAAAAGAATTTGCTGGAGGGAAAATAAGGATATAAAATTCCTACCGAGATAACTAGAAATTCCAACCAATACGAATCCTAATGAACCTAGAAAAAGGATAATGGCCCAGACTAAATTACTTATTTTTCGAGATCCTCTGATAAGTTCTATCCATATACGCTCTGATCGACAATTCATAATAGATCTGATTCCATTTAATAATAATGAATTAAAAGAAGACACCAAAGTAATTGCACTTTCCTTACTTTGTTATGTTTTCGATGTAACTCTCATCAACTAGTATTATAATCTGATGTGAAACTTTACCTTTTTTAGTTTACCAGTAATTCACCCAATTAGTTATAAAAACTCTAACCCTATACTATGTTTCCACATGTATAAGGGCTCTTTCTGTTATTAAAAAATCACGTAGTATATGATTCTGCTATATATATGTGTTAGAATTCAAGCCTAAGTTTTTAAAACAGAGATTTTGGCCACAGGGTTTAAACAATCTTGTTTTTTTGAACATGAAGAAATAAAGAAGCCATTGCAATTGCCGGAAATACTAGGCCTACTAAAGGCACAAGAATAGAGGGAAAGTTAATAGTTGTCATAGAATGGGTACCTCGATCTACTATATTGTACCTGTTTGTTATATTTTTTGTTGTTATTATGTTATTATATTAATTAATTAATTAGAATTCTAATTAATTAATTAATATATCTATTCTTTAGAAGTGAATATAGTATATAAAAAGTGCAAAGAATGTAGAAGTAAAAAAAAGAAGCTTTCTACATATAGCTATATTAATCTAATAATCGCATTTTTTTCATCTTATTTTTGATTCTAATAAAAAACTTTTGGACACAAAGCAAAGAATTGATGTTAATTCTCGACTTTTTTTATTTTTTTTACAGGAAAAAAGGCGTGCAGCTGAAATAACTCACTTAGAACGCCTTTTAAAAGATTGCGTGGTACGATTGGATCAAATAAACCCTTATGGAATAAATATTCGGCTTCTTGTGAACCCTCAGGTACTGTCTCATTCAATATTTGTTCAATTATTCTTTTACCCGCAAATGCAATGTAGGCGTTGGGTTCGGCAATAATGATATCCCCCAACATCCCAAAACTGGCTGTTACCCCACCTGTCGTAGGAGATGTAAGAATTGATACATAGAATAACCTTTTATTTGATTGATAATCATATAAAACAGATGCTATTTTAGCCATTTGCATTAAGCTCAAGCTTCCTTCTTGCATGCGTGCTCCTCCAGACGCACATACTATAATAAGGGGTAGTAATTTATTACTAGCATATTCAATCAACCGGGTTATTTTTTCCCCGACTACCGATCCCATACTACCTCCTATAAACTCAAAATCCATAACCCCAATTGCTACAGGAATACCGTATAGTTGACCTATACCTGTTTGAACAGCTTCAGTTAACCCTGTCTTTATTTGATCAAAATTAATACGATCTTTGTAAGGTTCCTCCTCCGAATGAAATTCAAGAGGATCCACAGAAACCATATCTTCATCCATCTCCGAATGAAATTCAAGAGGATCCACAGAAACCATATCTTCATCCATAGGATTCCAAGTCCCCGGATCAATCAGAAGTTCAATTCTATCTGAACTACTCATTTTCAAATGATATCCACATTCTTCACAAATATTAAGGTGGATCTTTGCGAAAAATTTTTTATAATTTAAGAAATAACAATTGTCGCATTGAACCCACAAATTCCTTATTTTTTCTTTTAAATCAAGATTTTCTGTTACATCAAGATTTTCTTTTACATCAAGATTTTCTTTTAAATCAAGATTTTCTGTTACATCAAGATTTTCTCTTTTAGTTAAATTACTATCATTTGTGATAGTTCTTAGACTTCTACCTTCACTTAAAATTAAAATGTAACTCAAAATGTAATTATCACTCCCGCTTAGAATGGAACTCCCAACACGGATTTGAGAATAAAGATAATTGTCAATGGAATTATTAATGTACTTATTCCAATTATAGAAAGCGCTCTTAGATCTTGAGTTAAGAAAATCTGAATGCCAAAAAGTAGAAAAAGCATCAATCTCAAAAATGTTATTTTCAATATCAAAATATATGAAATAACTGTCCCCCTTACTATCTATAACTAAAAAAGTATCATCAGAGTTGAAATTTCGAATGTCCGTGACCCGAAATAACTGAGTTACCTCTTTAGTTACAGGAATGTTAATCAGTCTCCACTTTTTCTCTCTATCATTTACACTCGAATCTTCTCTTTTCCTGGTATTTTCAATAGGACTCAGACTGTTCGTTGATTTACTTAATTCACACCCGTGTTTTAACGCTTTTTTAGACAACATCGAATTGAACCGCCAGTTTTTCATAGAGTTTTCTTGCCCCCTATTAATATGAAACTAAAATAGATGAATAGTCATTTGATGAAAATAAATTTCATTTCTATCAGAATTAGAATTTAGAATAAAGGATAGAAATGAAATTTATTTTCATTCGGATTATTATAGTCATTTGATGAAAATAAATTTCATTTCTATCAGAATTAGAATTTAGAATAAAGGATAGAAATGAAATTTATTTTCATTCGGATTATTAACGAAATATTATTAACGATGAGTTACCTCTTTAGTTACAGGAATGTTGATCAGTCTCCAACGTTTTAATGCTTTTTTAAACAACCTCAAATTGAACCACCATTTTTTCTGGGAATTGAACAACCATATTTTCCCCGAATTGAACCGCATCGAATTGAACCGCCAGTTTTTCATAGAGTTTTCTTGCCCCCTATTAATATGAACCTAAAATAGATGAAATGAATAGTCATTGGAATTAAAATAAAGAATAGAAATGAAATCTTAAATTTGTAATATAATTCGTAGATGTATATATTTAGGGCTATACGGATTCGAACCGTAGACCTTCTCGGTAAAACAAATCAAACTTTTTTTATTATCAAAATGATTTGAACTGTTTCAAAGACCCAACATGCAGTTTTTTGCA